TTTAGTCATGAGTCACCAAAAAGATACCTTATACAGGGGGAGGGCTTTTATTTTGGATAAACAAGGATTCAAATTCTTTATTGTCGAATTCAAGGAGGTCTTGCGTGAGATCAATAATTCTCACGAGTTATTAGATTCATGGACCAAATTCAATTCAGTACGCTCTTTCATTCGAATTTTTTTCGACCAGGAGCGTTTCCTCCAATTTTTGGACCCACGAATTTGGAGTATCCTATTTTCACGCAACTCACGGGGTTCGAGAAAGACTCGATATTTCACGATCAGAGGTGTGTTACTATTTGTAGTAGTGGTCTTTATATACAGGATGAGCGGTCGGAATATGATCGAAAGAAAAAATCTCTATTTGACAGGGATTCTTCCTATACCCCTGAATTCCATTGGACACAGAAATGATACATTGGAAGAATCTTTTGGATTTTCAAATATCAATAGGTTGATTCTTCCGCTCCTCTATCTTCCAAAGGGAAAAAAGATCCCTGAGAGCTCTTTCCTGGATCCGAAAGAGAGTACTTGGGCTCTCCCAATAACTAAAGAGTTGATCATGCCCGAATCTAGCTGGGGTTCGCGGTGGTGGAGGAGCCGGATCGGAAAAAAGAGGGATTCCAGTTGTAAGATAGGTCATGAAACCGTTTCTGGAATTCAGATCTCATTCAAAGACAAAAAGAGCAAATATCTAGAGTTTCTTGAGGATTCAGAATATCCAAAATTGATCAATCAAAGAGAGATTCAACAATTAAAAGAAGAATCGATTCTTTGGTATCCCTCTTCTTCCTTGGAAGGAACAGAGGAAGAAATCCAAGAATTTCTTGGCAATTCTACAAGATCCCTTCGTTCTTTTTTCTCTGACAGATGGTCAGAACTTTATCTGAGTTCGAATCCTACTGAGAGGTTCACTAGAGATCAGAAATTGTTGAAGAAAGAACAAGACCTTTCTTTTGTTCCCTACAGGCGATCGGAAAATCAAGAAATAGTGAATCTATTCAAGATCATTTCGTATTTACAAAAGACGGTCTCAATTTATCCTATTTCAATAAATGCAGAATGTGATAGGGTTCCGAAGGATGAATTGGGTGTGGACAGTTCCAACAAGATTTCATTTTTCAAAAGAGATCCAATTTTTGATTTATTGAATCTATTCCATGACCGAAGCAGGGGGGGATACACCTTAGATCGCTATTTTGAATCAGAAGAGCGATTTGAAGAAAGGGTCGATCTATTCACTCTATCAATAACCCAGCCCGATCTGGTGTATCATAAGGGATTTTACTTTTATATTGATTCCTACGGATTGGATCAAAAAAAATCCTTGAGTGAGGTCTTCGACTCCAGGGATGAGTCGAAAAAGAAATCTTTCTTGGTTCTACCTCCTCTTTTTTATGAAGAGAATGAATCTCTTTTTGGAAGGATCAGAAAAAAACGGGCCCGTATCTCCTGCCGAAATTATTTGGAAGATTCCAACCTCAAAAAAGTGTTGTTTGCTATCAACAACATAATGGGGGCAGTCAATCAATATAGATTGATCCGAAATCTGATTCACATCCAAGAGAGCACCCAAGGGTACATAAAAAAGGTATTGGATCGATTCTTTTTAATCAATAGATCCACCCGCAACTTCGAGTCTGGAATTGCAGGAGCTCAAATAGGAAATGATACTATGAATCATAGAACTCGAATGAAATATACGGTTAACCGATATTTATCGAGTTTGAAAAAATGTCCGAAGAAAAGCTTCGATCCTCTTCTTTTTATCGAGAGATCCATGAATCGGGATCCTGCAGCATATAGAGACAAAAGGTCCAAGGGGAGCAAGAATTTCCAGGAACATTTGGAGCATTTCGTTTCTGAGCAGAAGAAATGTTTTCAAGTGCATAAGAGCCATTTTCAAATGCATAAGATCTGGTTTCAAGCAGTGTTCGATCGATTCCATCAATCTCAATATTCGATTGATTGGTCCGTGTTTATTGACAAAAAAGATTTGACTAAGTCTAAAGCACGTCTTTTCTTTTTGTTCGTATTAGTACGAACATTTTTGTACAAGTCGCTTTCTTTCTTGTTATCGAAGTTACCTCTCGTGTTATCGAAGTTACTGCCCTTTGTCTTTGTGAGTTGTGGGAATATCCCCATTCATAGGTCCGAGATCCGCATCTATGAATTGAAGGGTCCGACTGATCAACTCTGGAATCCGTTGTTAGAATCAACAGGTCTTCAAATCGTTCAGTTGAACAAATTGAAACCCTTCTTATTGGATGATCATGAGACTTCCCAAAAATCCAAAATTGTAGGAACAGTTGATAACATGGATTCCTATTTCTCAATTCTATTCGACGATCAAGAGAATTGGCTGAATCCCGTGAAAGCATTTAATAGAAGTTCATTGATATCTGCTTTTTATAAAGCAAATAGACTTCGATTCTTGAATAACCCACATCGGTTCTCCTTCTATTGTAACAAAATATTCCCTTTTGTTGCCGAAAAGGCTCGTTTCAAGAATTCTGATTTTTTATATAGAGAATTCCTCACTAGTTTCTTCATTGGCAAGAAAAAATTTTCTTGCGGCGGTAAAAAAAAGAATGCTTTTGGGGAGAGAGTGACTCTTTTACCAATCGAGTCAGAGATATCTAAGATACTCATACCTGACGATTTTGCACAAAGTGGTGACGAAAGGTATAACTTGGGCAAACCTTTCCATTTCCCAACTCGATCCGGCCCATTAGTTGATAAAGCCCTTTACTCCATCGCCGACATTTCTGAAACACCTCTAACAGAGGGACAAAAGGTCAATTTGGAAAGAACATATTGTCAACCTCTTTCAGATATTCATTTATCTGATTCAGAAAGGAAGACCTTGCATCAAGATCCCAATTTCAATTCAAACATGGGTTTGATTCACACTCCATATTCTGAAAAAGATTTACCGTTCGAAAAGAGGAAAAAACGGCATCTAGATCTAAATCTAGACAAATGTGTTGAGAAAGGACAGATGTTTCGAACTCTTCTCTCGAAGATGTATCGAACCCTTCTTTCAAAATGGAATCTCTTCCAAACATATATGCCCTGGTTCTTTACTTCGACAGGGTACAAATATCTAAGTTTACTAATTTTAGATCTTTTTTCAGACCTATTGCCGATACTCAGTCTAGGTATCCGTCAAAATTGTGTATCCCTTTTTGATCATATTATGGGTGATCTTAGGGATGATATTAGGCAGGGGATCATTAGACCGTGGCAAATTATTCAGAAAAAATGGGTTCTTCCACAAAGGAATCGGATAAGGGAGATTTCGAGGATATGTTTACGCAATCTTACTCTGTCTGCAGAAAGGATTCGTCGAAATAATGAGTCACCATTGATATTCACACATGCACATCTGAGATCACCCAATGTTCTGGAGTTCTTCTATGCAACACTTTTCCTTCTTAGTGTTGCTGCATATCTCGTTTGGACATATCTTTCTCGTCTTTCAAAAGACTATCTTGAGTTACATACAGAGCTCAAAAAGGTCAAATCTTTGATGATTCCATCATACACGATTGAGTTGCGAAAACTTCTCGATAGGTATCCTCCATCTGAACTGAATTCTTTCGGATTCAAGAATATCTTTCTAGTTGTTATGGAAGAATTAAAGGAGTCTCTTTCTGTCGTCGGCAAAATGCTAGAGGGTGGTGGTCGCGCTTATGGGGTTGAATCAATCTTTTCTAATTGGAATAGAAATCTCTTCGATATCAACGATCTCATAAGTCTCATACCAAATCCCATCGATCGAATCCTTTTTTCGATAAATACGAGACATTTAAGTCATACAAGTAAAGAGATCTATTCATTGATAAGAAAAAGAGAAAGGGTTTCTGGTGCTTGGATTGATGATAAAATAGAATCCTTGCTCTCGACCTCTGTGGCTATTGATGATTGCGACAGAGGCAACTTGCTTCAGCTCTCCACCCTCACCTTAACGACAGAAAAAAGGATTGATCAAATTCTATTGAGTCTGACTCATAGTTCAAAGAATGTATATGGTTCTAAAATGATTGAACAGCCGGGAGAAATGTACTTACAACACTTAGTTGACCTTCAGAAGAAGTATCTACTGGCTTATGAGTTCAATACATCCTCTTTAGCAGAACGACGAATATTCCTTGCTCACTATCAGACAATGACTTATCCACAAACCTCATGTGGGGTTAATGGTTTTCATTTTCTATCTCATGAAAAACCCTTTTCGCTACGCTTAGACCTCTCCCCCCCTAGGGGTATTCTAGTAATAGGTTCTATAGCAACTGGACGATCCTATTTGATCAAATCCCTAGCAACAAAAACCCACTTCCCCCTTATTACGTTAGAGATGGAAGCGCGCTCCTCCTGGCCTTTTTTCCAGCATTTGGAGGAGATCTATGGTGACCAGCTGGAGTATGTGTATGACGATACTAGTCTTAGTGTGGAGGTCGAGGAGGAGGAGGATACTTCCTGGGGTATTGAGGAGTTCAGTCTTCCTGATACTCAAGAGGATGGTGAGATTGAGGATCAGGCTGAGATGGATACGAGACGTGATCTTGATGGTATTGAGTATACCCATGCTATTGAGGATATGATTGATGTGGGGATTTCTGTTGATGCTCAGTTAAATTGTTTACCTGAGTCCATTCTCATCAACGAAATTGAGGGTCATGATGTGGATGAGCTCGACGAGGCGGAGACGGAGTTGTGGGAGTTATGGATGGAGGAGTGGGACCGGCACCTACTTGGTATCTCCCTTCAATTCGCATTAGTAAGAGCAATGACTCCTTGCATATTATGGATTCCAAACATTCATGATGTGTATCATGAGGATAGCGTAAGCTTAGCGGGATTACTGAATTCTCTCTCTGGGGATTGTGAAGGACGTTCCACTAGAAATACTCTAGTTATTGCTTCGACTCATCTTCCCAAAAAAGTGGATCCCGCACTAATAGCTTCAAATAGATTCAATACATGCATTAAGATACGAAGGCTTCTTAGTACACAAGAACGAGAGCGCTTTTTCACTCTTTCATATACTAGAGGCTTTCACTTGGAAAAGGAAATCTTCGATACTAATGGATTCAGGTCTATAACTACACAAGATCTTACAGCACTTACCAATGAGGCCCTATCAATTAGTATTACCCAAAAAAAAGACATTCTAGATACTAATACAATTCGATTTGCTCTTCATAGGCAAACCTCGGCTGTGGAATCCCGGTCAATCTCGATTTCGGATCATGGCATCCTTTTCTATCAGACAGGAAGGGCTCTTGCACAAAATCTATTTATAAGTCAAGGCCTCATAGATCCTATCTCTGTATATATAAAGAAGAAGTCGTGTAACGACGGCGGTTATTCATATTTGTACAGATGGTACTTCGAGCTTGGAACGAGCATGAAGAGATTAACGATACTTCTTTATCTTTTGAGTTGTTTTGCCGGATCGGTTGCTCAAGACCTTTGGTCTTCACCTGGGTCCGATGACAAAACGGACACTTTTTCTTATGGACTTCTTGAGAATGATTCTTATCTAGCTCAGGGTCTATTAGAACTAGAAGGTGCTCTAGTGGCTTCACGGACAGAAAAAGCTTGCAGTCGGTTTGATAATGATCAAGTGACACTCTTTTTTCGGGCTGAACCAAGCTTAGATAGAATGGAAAATGGATTTTCTTCTATCTTTGAAGAAGCGGGAGAAGAAGAAGCCCCTGGCCTAGAGAAGCCTTTAGTCACTCACATAGTTTCGGCTCCTAGAATATGGAATCCTTGGCTCATTCTATTTGATTGGATCGATATCGAAGAGGCTGAGCGTAAAGAGGAAGAGGCTGAGCGTAAAAAGGAAGAGGAAGAGGATGAGCTTCAGGATGAAGGGGTTGAGCGTAAAGAGGAAGAGGTTGAGCTTCAAGAGTTTCAAGATCTTGAAGATCCTCAAGATGAAGAGGGCGGGCTTCCAGAGTTTCAAGGTCTTCAAAAGGAAGAGGCCTATCTTTATCAAAAGGCTGTTGAGCTTCAAGCTCAACAGGATGAGCTTCAAAAGTATGGTCCGGGGTTCTCGGAGAGTGGAATCATGAAGTATCCGACACGAACTAGATTTCGATTTTTCACAGAGAAAGGCTTTTTTCAAGGAAGCCAATTCATTTGGGACCCCGCGGATTCACTCTTTTTCCTACTCAAAGAGCAGGCCCTTAGCTTTGTGTTTTCGCATCCAGAGTTCTTTGCAGATGAAGAGATCTCAAAAGAAGGGCTTCTTGCTTTGACTGTCCAAAGATGTCCTTTCTTTGACAGTTCCCACTGGTTTATCAAGAAGAGGCAAGAAAGGTACTTCGAATTCTTGATTCATCGCGAGAGGTGGCTTAGAATGAGCAGTTCATTATCTAATGGATTTTTATGTTCTAAGACTCAGACTCTATTTGAGAGTTATCAGTACTTATCAAATCTCTTCCTATCTAACGGAAAATTATTGGATCAAATGACAAAAACATTGTTGAAAAAAAGATGGATTTTCCCGGATGAAATGAAAATTCAAATTGGATTCATGTATACAGGAGAAGGATTTCCCATTACTTAGCCCCAAAGATATGTGGCCATGAAATTGAAATAGGGATTAAGTGGAACAGAATTGATTGAGTAGTAGAGTCGTGATAAAGGCCTCTTTCTTCCATATCGTTCCGTGGAGCTAAAGTCCACGGAACAATTCCAATAATGAATCGTTGGTTTAACTGAATAACTAACTAAAAGAGGTAGAGCTTTCTCTTTGTTTCAGGTCGACGGATCTTCTAAATTGGAAGATCCCCTATATGGATAATACACATTCCAGTTGACCGAGCTTCATTGGAATTGTTTTGTGCCGCAGCAAAGATATCCACGGGGCGGTTCGTCCTATTCAGAGATGTAGGACCAAGAAGTATTCGATTCTCTTTCGGATAGGCCCCAGGAGGGCTGGAATGCCAACAGGTGTATATTATTGAATTCACCCGACTGGATAGTACCCTTTTTGGGAACATCCCAGTGCCAAAGTCAATGAATGGGGTAAGGTAAATCGCTAATCCCTAAAACGGACTTGGTACTTTATCCGTTGGGATAGAGGCGGGCATTTTACCAGAGTTTTCTATTCTCTCAATCTACCCTTGAGAGATTCTTGTTGAAGCATATACTCGGGGGGTGGGTGCAGGGCGGACGATTTCAAAGTGTACTCGTCCATTCATTAGCATTAGATAGAATGGATCACCAAGATCTTCTATTGAATTGCTCATTTAATGAGCATTCGGAATATTATGCCTTGAAGAGGACTCGAACCTCCATGCTTTTTAGCACGAGATTTTGAGTCTCGCGTGTCTACCATTTCACCACCAAGGCATCTTGAAAGTGAATTGTATTTCATGAATATGATATCTATCTAGTATCATGAATGGAATATATGACAAAGGTTTAGTGCTGGAGTCTTTCTATTGATCGGTCATCAAGGCCCGGACATCCAATTGCTTT